TGGCAATATGTCTACGCTGGTTCAAATCCAGCTCGGCCCAACAATTCGCCAATCTACCACGAGATGGTATAACCCCCTTGTCCTTCAGAAATACCTGATGTCCTTCAGAAATACCTGATACGGAGGAATAAAAAAGAATCCAATTTTCTGCTAGATCCCTTATTTCCCTGGGATTGTAGTTCAATTGGTCAGAGCACCGCCCTGTCAAGGCGGAAGCTGCGGGTTCGAGCCCCGTCAGTCCCGACGGATCCAATAAGTACAAGTACATCAATTCATCTCTCCCCTTATCTGTGAAAGGGGGGGACAGGGAGCAGAATTTCATTCCCAAGGGGGTTCTTTTTTCTTTCCTTTGCCGTTTCGCATTTCTCATCAAACAAATAGGGGAATTTTCATTACTTCAACTAGTACCGATTGGTAGGAGAAAGACATATGTAGATTAGTACAATTATTAGGAGCATTATAGTTAGTATTCCAAGAGATACTGAGCCCGCTTTTTCGATTGCTCCCGACCCATGTAATGGAATAGAGGACTTTATGTTTCTCGGGCGCACATACACAAATGGAATTCATTTCTTGTACAATACAAAATGAAATTAACATAATTCCCCTGATAGAATACTTTTCCAGATTAAACAATCTCCCCTTATGGCTCCGGTTTTGTTTGTCTAACCTCAATTACTAATGTGAAGTAGTGTAGTGATTCACGTTGAAAAATCTATTTCATTTTAATTGCACACTGAGCTTTTGATATATGTGTCCCAGTACTAGTAACCTACGGAAGGAGGGTAAAAGAAAGATAAAGATCATCCCACCCCTTTAGCAAGGGCATGCATATTTTTTTTCCTTCCTTTTTCTATTTTTGGGGGCTCATCGAAGAAAGAACGAACCCTAAACTAAAATAGTGAATTTGATGTAATATTACATCTTTTATCCCGGGACTCATCTTTATCACATTTCTTTGTCTTCCAAGAAAACTAGATCATTAAAAAAACGGAATTTAGAACGTAACTCCTTTCTTTTTCCACTTCGCTTCTATTGTTTGTTGGGGGTTTGTGACTAATGGAAACGGACGGGTGGTCAGATGATACTTCATCCGATGATTGTACAAGGAAGACGTAAGGTAGGTTATAGAAAAGTAAAGAACAGAAATGATAAATAAAGGAATTTTGGATTGGGCCAGGAATCCCATTTTGGATTCGGTATGGATAAAAGATCTTCCTATGTTATACTATTCAATTCTCGACGACGAATTGATTTGATAGCTCGGATATTGTTATTCATGATATTGCTCCGATTCAAGATCATCGAGAGGTAATTCATTTATTGAAGTGACAGGCGAAAGATTTATCATCTCTATGGGATTAAATCCCGAGTTATTGTGAAGTAAAAAAAAAACGATGAGATTATGGAAGTAAATATTCTTGCATTTATTGCTACTGCACTGTTCATTCTAATTCCTACTGCTTTTCTACTTATCATTTACGTAAAAACAGTCAGTCAAAATAATTAATTAATTTGAATGAAACTTGACTTCTGAGTTCTTATCAATGGTTGAAGAAATAAAATGAAAAGGATTCCAATTTCACGTCTTAAATGAAATGAGCGGACTATAATCGGCAGTATTCTATGAGATCCGATAGTATGGTAAGAAAGAAATGGATGAATCTTTCTTTCTACCATACTATCTATTAGTGTTTTTGTAGTGTGTAAAGTTATACAGTGTATAAAGTTGTACTTTCTAATAAAGATAGAGGCTTAATATAGATCAATCTACAATATTATCTTCATATATGTAGATATCAATTCAATTCAATATATGCAATTGACGTAGGACCCAATTCTATTTCTTTGATACATCTATTTGTTCCCATCAATATTAAATAACCGTCTTCCTCTTATAGTTCTAATTTCTAGATTTTTTATTATTTACAATATGAATTTCGGGATCTATTGAAAGAATCAAATCAATGAAGGAAAAATCATATGGGCATATATTAATAAAATAAAGTCGTTTTTTTTAGCATTCCGACGAAATAATTGATTGACTCATTGACAGGAGTTCTATGGGCATTTCTTCGGATTTCGAAAAGGAATAAAAACCTCACAGATTTTTAACGCTTGAACCATGGTATGAAATGAGTCGATACAATAGAAATTCTATTTCGAAAATAATAAAACAAGCGGTAAGTGCGCAATATGTGACTCGCCCGAGTCAAGATCTTATTATGCATAGTATCTCGTTAGACAACCACTATATCTATATTGTTTCTCATAGAAAGTGCGTATACACTTAACAAAACGACTTCTTTTAAAAATTTTTTAAACAGTAAAGAAAAAAAGAAAAAAGGGGTCGGGTCTTCCTCAGTATCCATATATAATTCTGGTAAGAGCCCGGTCATTGAAATAGAAAAATTAGGAAGAATTAGGTTGGAATAAATTGACTATTATCTGTATCCCTTTCCTTTCGAAATACAAACACGGGAATTATTGAAATATCTCT